TTTTCATACTTCCTTTTGATACCTAGAATATACATCTATTCATTCTTCATCTAGAAAGAACATATATATCTCCGTACGCCTAGAGAAATTATGTAGGATGATTAAGACCACTAATCAATATGTATCTATTCCCCGAATTTTTGAAAAGAAATATGGGAATAGATACGCATACATAATGAGTTGCCGGGAACCAGATTTGAACTGGTGACACGAGGATTTTCAGTCCTCTGCTCTACCGGCTGAGCTATCCCGACCATTCTTGACGCACCATACTAAATTTAAGAAAGTACTTGAGTCTATGTGAACTAAATCAAAAAAGGGCCATAAAAATGAGGGAATTTCATTGGCTTTTGGGGATAGAGGGACTTGAACCCTCACGATTTCTAAAGTCGACGGATTTTCCTCTTACTAAAAATTTCATTGATGTCGGTATTGACATGTAGAATGGGACTCTATCTTTATTCTCCTCTGATTAATCAGTTATTCAAAAGATCCATCAGATTATGGTGGAGTGACTGCTTTGAGCAATGAATATTAAGTCATTTTTTCTTCCAGTTGTAATTGATTTGATTCTACTGTTTCAATTGTGATAGAATCCAAATATTTACAAATAGAAGTTAGAAATCTTCATTAATCAATTGAATGCTCTCAACTCCATTTGTTAGAACAGCTTCCATTGAGTCTCTGCACCTATCCTTTGTTTTCCGAAATGAAGGATTTGGCTCAGGATTGCCCATTTTGAATTCCAGGGTTTCTCTGAATTTGAAAGTTTTCACTTGGTAAGTTTCCATACCAAGGCTCAAGCCAATTTAAGTCCGTAGCGTCTACCAATTTCGCCATATCCCCCGTTTGTTTTTTCTTTGAGATTTATATCATATCGCATTAGGAGGTTTTTTCATTTGTATTATGAGAATTATATGCTGGAACTGTTGAATTTATTCGAAACCTACTCCCATATTGGGTTGGGAAAAATTTCCTTCTATTTGTTTTTTGTTGATTGATTTTCTTTCATCTATATCAGATACCCACCCATATTTAGTCGAATCAGAAATGATTCTATTATCTCTGTATTCGCAATTCAATATACAGAGATATATACTACATATATCTCTATTTTAGATGTCCCCCTTCTATTCTTTTTTGATAGAATTTCGAATACTCTAACGTTCGATTCTTTTTTTCCTTCGAGCAGACACAGACCTTATAATAACAAAACGAAAATAATAAAAATCTATTTATTAATTTCGAATTCGATATTCAGTTAGAAATTCAATAGAAGGATCTAATTTTGAATTACTTATTCAATCCAATTTCTTTGGATAATCCATCCAATTTTTTAGAATTCGAATGGATATGTATAAATCGATATGGATATATTATATGTATAAAATACATTATACATATTTTATCTTAATGCATAATAATTTTTGAATATAAATAAGTGTAATCTAATTAGTCATTATTGAATTAAAAAAAAATAAGAATATTAAGAAATAATATTTCATATAAATATTTATTTATATTCAAGAGAATATTCTATATACTCTTTACTATTTTATATATATATTTTAATATAGATAGAATGAAATAGAAGGTATTCTAGAATATTAAAGAATATCTAAAGAATATATACATAGAAAGAATCTTCCTATAGAATTCCATTATACTTTTAATAATTCAAAGTATATAAATATAAAATAAAAATACTAAGGATCGGGATAAATAGATATCATATAATAAATATGAATTATTAATAATCGAAATAGATAAAATATAATAAATAATAGAAATTGGAAGAATCCAAATATTCAAAAATGGGATTCAAAACTAAAAAAAAAAAGAGAATATTACTATATGAATGAAAATTCTTGTTTATCAAATTCTTTTTTTATGTATCCAAAAATATTGGATCAATTTGTAATTATTAGAGAAATGGATAAAAAGAGTATTCTAGGTAACTGGTAATTTAAATAATTTTAATTTGTATTTTTAAATGATTCCGATTTTTATCATATGTTATATACTAGAATATCAAATAAATCTGGGATATTCCATATTTATTTGTATGTTTGTATTTATTTGATTATGTTATGATATAGTAATTGTGGTGTTATCAAGAGCGAATATGAAATAGTTAATAACTAGGATCCCAGTAGTTTAGGAAAGAATTCGGATAAATACACAATTTGTGTTCTGAGAGCCCGCTTAGCTCAGAGGTTAGAGCATCGCATTTGTAATGCGATGGTCATCGGTTCGATTCCGATAGCCGGCTTTTTTTATTTATATAGCTATAGAATTCCATTCGGATACTGATAGAATCTTTCGAATTCTTCTTTGTACTACAGTAGTACAATACTTTAATAGTACAATACTTTAAGTGGATTTCACTTCATTTATAATATAATATTTGTCATTTAGTTTAGTTTTCATTTTTCTTTATGAGATTTTCCATTTTAAAAAGGAGTGTTTATGTCACGTTACAGAGGACCTCGTTTCAAAAAAATACGCCGTTTGGGGGCTTTACCAGGACTAACCCGAAAAGAGCTTCCAGTTAGAAGAGTTGAGAGCGAACAATCGCTCGCCAGTCAAAAATCTCAATATCGTATTCGTTTAGAACAAAAACAAAAATTGCGTTTTCATTATGGTCTTACAGAAAGACAATTGCTTAAATACGTTCGTATCGCTGGAAAAGCAAAAGGGTCAACCGGCCAGGTTTTACTCCAATTACTAGAAATGCGTTTGGATAACATAGTTTTTCGATTGGGTATGGCTGCGACTATTCCTCAAGCCCGTCAATTAGTTAACCACAGACATGTTTTAGTTAATGGTCGTATAGTAGATATACCAAGTTATCGTTGTAAACCTGAAGATATTATTACAGCCAAGGATGCAAAAAAATCGAGAACTCTAATTCAAAATTATCTTGAATCAGCCCCCCCAAAAAAATTGCCAACCCATTTGACTCTTCATCCAGGCCAATATAAAGGATTAGTCAATCAAATAATACATAGTAAATGGGTTGGTTTGAAAATTAATGAATTGCTGGTTGTAGAATATTATTCTCGTCAGACTTAAACCTCCTTCAAATAACAAGAATTTGGATCCGAGTTTTTTTTCCCATTCGTGTATCGAAGTGGGTGTAGGAAAAGTTTTATTCCTTGCCCACTTTATCCACAATTTTCTATATTACAGAAACAAATTAGGAATAGAGAATGCATATCAAAGTTGCAATAATGTTATCTATTATTTTATTATTTCAAACCTTGAGGTCAGTAACATTGATGAACTTGGTAAGGGTGCGGAAAGAGAGGGATTCGAACCCTCGGTAAACAAAAAGCCTACATAGCAGTTCCAATGCTACGCCTTGAACCACTCGGCCATCTCTCCTACATAATGATTATGTCCCTAAACCGAGTGAATATGGAGGCATTTATATCCCATTTGCGTAAGTCCACACAATACAATCAATTGAAACTAAAAAAATAGAAAGAATTTTTTTTTTTTTTTTAATCTACTTCAAAGCCTACCGTAGAATAAAGTAATTTGATTAATAAGTCCATTTTTACGTTATTTCGTACTGTATTGTACAATTCCTTTGTTTGGGGAATTCTTTTATCACGCGATAAAAATTGAAATTATAGAATGGATTGCTCCCTATGACTAGATCTCGGATAAATGGAAATTTTATTGATAAGACCTTTACCATTGTAGCCAATATCTTATTACGAATAATTCCGACAACTTCTGGAGAAAAAGAGGCATTCACTTATTACAGAGATGGTGCGATTTGATTATTCTTTTTTTTTTATCGATCTCACTCTTAGGAGAAAGATACATTCTTCAGAGACAAATAAAAAAAAAAAAAATTGAAAAAAAAAAACCTACGCTTGCTGAAGGTGAAGTTTGGAAATAAAACGATTAATCCCTTCTGTCGTGTATTCCCGATTAATGCAGCCTCAATATGCTTCAATTTTAGGTTTTTAGTATTAAGCGAAAGGTTATACCTATATATACCTATGTATGGGGTTAGGTGAATCCTACTCCACTAGTACCAATAGGCGGCATGGGGGAAGAAGCACTACGCTAAGGAATCAACAACAGGAGAAAAATTTGTAAAAAAACCCTTCCTTTCTTATCGGGATCGGGACTAACTAGAATGGTTGGGACAACAAACATCCATCTCGTTGGTATTTTGGATACCCATAATAACCATCGAAGACTGTTGAAGTGACTAATTCCGGGAAATTAAGCGGCGTTGAGGACAAATAAATTGTTGAAGTTACTATTTATTTATCCAGTAATAACTTACTCTATTTTAATAAAAGATCCTTTACAGAAAGGTTGGCTAGAGATTTCGTGTAAAAACACTAGTCCCACTCAGTTGATAATGAGAATATTGCAATCTTTTTTGATTCCATGGATGTTTATCATTCTCCACATAAAGGAGGGAGGAGCCGTATGAGATGACAATCTCACGTACGGTTCTGGAACGGAGATTCTTTGAACCGAATGACGACCGTAACGGATGTCGGCTCAATCTGAAGGAAATTATGCGGAAGCTTTACAGAATTATTATGAGGCGATGCGACTGGAAATTGATCCCTATGATCGAAGTTATATACTTTATAACATAGGCCTTATCCACACAAGTAACGGAGAACATACAAAAGCTTTGGAATACTATTTTCGGGCACTCGAACGAAACCCTTTCTTACCTCAAGCTTTTAACAATATGGCTGTGATCTGTCATTACGTGCGACTATCTCCACTATAGAAAGAAAAAAGAAAAGAACCTCCACTAATAAATAGTCATAAATACTAGACAAAAAAAATAGAAATAGGCTTTCTACATATATATCGTTCGAAACAACGATTTTTATGAGCTGTAGCAAAGAAAGAAACTTCATCGAAGTAAAAATATGAAGAAATAGAATATATCTGCCTAGATACTTTTTTCTATGGATAAAAGATCTAATTGATAGAGGAAGCACCGTAAAGAT